TCTGGATCGGAATCGTGGGGAGTACTCCTTCATCATTTCTACCAATTTAAAGCCCCAATTAGAATCCCTTTTATGCAGTATGCACAGAAAAATCCTGCCGAATAACGTACATAATCTCTATTACGAATCCTTTGTGTACCTTGGTATTCCTAACCATCCACTCGTTTTTGATCAAAAATCCTCTTTAGGGTAATATATTTATATGGTAATATCTAAATAGATAGTAAAATCCCCATACATAAAGTTGATCTTTTGAACCCGCTTCAAGTCATGATGACTAATCAACCAATCTTGGGGCAAACAGTCGCTAATCCTTATGTTTACTTTGACTTAACTCTTGTACATAGGAAATGAGACTTAAAAAATTTTTACTGCAAATTTATAAGCGGTTTTTTTCACTCATATAACTTAGCTGTTTTAGTTCATCAACCTGAATGATGAATAAAAAAATGAAAATATATATTCAACTCACGAAACTTCCTTCCTAGAAAGAAATAGAGAAAATATATGCCTCAACGAATCACACGTAGAGATATTGCTAACACGCATAGAGTTAATGGTATTTCATAACTAATTGATTGAGCAGCAGCTCGTAAACCACCTAAAAAGGAATATTTATTATTTGATCCATAGCCTGACATAAGAAGGCCAATGGGAGCAATACTTGAAATAGCAATCCATAAAAAAACACCGATACTGAGATCAGCTAGAACAAGGTGATAACCAAAAGGAATTACTAAATAACTTAGTAGAATTGATGTAACTGCTATAGATGGTCCGATACTGAATAAATAAGTATCTCCTCTCGATGGGAGAAGATTCTCTTTAAAAAGCAATTTTGTACCATCTGCTAAAGCTTGAAGAATTCCCAAAGGGCCGGCGTATTCAGGTCCAATCCGTTGTTGTATTCCTGCAGATATTTCTCTTTCTAACCAAACAATTACTAGTACCCCTATTGTGATTCCTAATACAGGAGTAAAAATAGGGACAAGCGCCCATATGATCCCATATACCTCTTTTAAGGATTCCAATCTAAAAAAAGAATTGATAGCTTGTATTTCTGTTGTATCTATTATCATTTTAACGATCCACTTCTCCCATAATGATATCTATGCTACCTAGTATCGTCATAATATCAGCCAATTTCATCCTTTTAACTAACTGCGGGAGGATTTGCAAATTGATAAAACCAGGCGGTCGGATTTTCCATCTCCAAGGAAAAACACTCCTATCTCCTATCAGAAAAATCCCCAATTCTCCCTTTGGTGCTTCTACTCTCACATAAAGTTCTTGCTTTGATAATTCAAAAGTTGGAGAAGGTTTTTTACTGATGAATCGATAGTCAAAATCATTCCATTCCGAATCCCGTAGTTTATCAAAACGTCGGATTTCTAAATTCTCATAGGGTCCCCCCGGAATTCCTTCTAAAGCCTGTTGAATAATTTTTATGGATTCTCTCATTTCACAGATTCGTACTAAATAACGAGCTAATGAATCCCCCTCTTTTTGCCATTGGACCCCCCAATCAAATTCGTCGTAAGACTCATAATGATCCACTTTACGAAGATCCCATTGTATTCCGGAAGCTCGTAGCATTGGTCCTGATAAACCCCAATTTATTGCCTCCTCTCCGCCAATAATGCCTACTCCTTCAACTCGTTCTAAAAAAATAGGATTCCGTGTAATAAGCTTTTGATATTCAGTAACCCTTGTTAAAAAAAAATCACAAAAATCCAAACATTTATCTATCCATCCATGAGGTAAATCAGCAGCTACTCCTCCGATCCGAAAAAAATTATGCATCATTCGCATACCGGTAGCAGCTTCGAATAGGTCATATATCAACTCTCTTTCTCTAAAAATATAGAAGAAAGGGGTTTGTGCGCCAATATCTGCCATAAAGGGGCCAAGCCATAACAAATGTGAAGCTATACGACTTAACTCCAACATAATAATTCGGATATAGCTAGCCCTTTTGGGTACTTGAATATTTCCTAACTGTTCTGGTGCATTTACAGTTATTGCTTCTGTGAACATAGTAGCTAAATAATCCCAACGTGTTACATAAGGTAAATATTGTATAATTGTTCGGTTTTCCGCAATTTTTTCCATTCCTCTATGTAAATAACCCAATATTGGTTCGCAGTCAATAACATCTTCACCATCTAGAGTAACAATGAGTCGAAGGACCCCGTGCATTGATGGGTGCTGAGGACCCAGATTTACTATCATAAGGTCATTTCGTGTAGCAGGTACAGTCATAGGTTTTTTTCCGATTCAGTTTTCCATGAATTGCTGAAAGTGAAAAGAAGTTTATCCGAATTGAAGTAAAAAGTTTAAAAAGACTCTTCAAATTTCAAATTATCGAATTTTTTTTTTTCGAATATCCAACCGAATAATTAATTCGTTATAACGTACGCTATTTTTTTTTAACAAATAAGCCAATAGCCGTTGACGCTTTCCTAGAATTTTACGTAGTCCTCTCTGAGATAAATAGTCTTTTTTGTGCAATTCCAAATGTGAAGTAAGTTTTCGTATCCTATTGGTGAAATTGACTACTTGGAATTCAGTAGACCCCTTGTTATCTTTGTTTTCCTTTTTCAAAATAATTTCACTGAATGGATTTTTTATCATAAAAGAATTTCCTCCTTACCTTTTTACATATATTATATTAATTTTTTTGATCAGTAATAATAATACCAGTTATTTTTATTGTTTAGTTTATATAGTGGACACAATAATCTTAATTTCTTTATGGGCTTCCGATTTTATCAATTAAAACAATTAAAATGAATCAATAAAGATTTGAATTTGATTTGAGTAAGGATAAAAGGGGGAATAGTGCGTTTTTACACTGACAAACGTGAACGTAAAATTACGAATATTCCGTTGATTCGTTTATAGATTTAATACTAATTAATTGATCTAATTGGTATGTCATTGAGTTATTATGATAATATCGTATCATAGACTGCGCTATAAGACAGGTGCAGCTGGTTGCTTTCATATATGGCACAGAATATCAGAATATTATAGTAATTATAGTAAAAATGGACCATCAACGGATTTTAAATCGTGGATATATCCTTAACATACTGAAATTGCTTCCATTATTGGTATCAAACCAATAGCGATTCATACAAGCTAAGTCTTCTATTCGATAATTAGGCCAAAGAAAGACCTTTAATTTAATTAATTCGTTTTTCTTTCTATTAAGGCATTTACTTTCATCCAAAAAGGGACTATCGCTTTTTATGTTCGTCTTGGTAGAAAAGACTCGATTTATATTGACACCGTTCCTATTCTTTGAATTGAAATAAATTAAAATTCTCAATTCTCTACGACGTCTAGCCGATAAAATTTTTTCAGGAACAAGAAAATCATAATGGTTTTTGTCTCTATTTTCAGTTTCTCTTTGATATCTTGGGGTGGATTCATCAAACTTCTTTTTATCAATATATTTTTGTTCTCGGTATAGTTGATTGGTTTTGTACTTACTCTTATGAATCAATGAAATACCTAGGGTTTGATACATAATAAACTGTCCGTCTTTTTTTACAGACAGGCGTATGGGTTCGATAATAAATATCCCCCGTTTCGTCAATTCTCTAAGAGTTAAACTCCTTCGAATTAGCATTGTATCCATACTTATTTCTTTGTTTTGGATAGACGATAAAGTAATATTTCTTGGATTTTTCAGTCCAAGCAAGAGACAACCTACCTTGATATGATTGATCATTTTTTGCTTTAAACCATCCTTGTATTTCAATTGAAAAAGCAAATGCCTATTCATCAAGATATTGAGTTCTACTCTCATGTTATTTTTGTTCTTGTATTGTTTTTTCGTTTTAACCTTTTTCAAAACCAATTTTTCATAATCTTCTTCAATAGCTTTTTGTTGATTTGAAAGAACGGATACGGAATTTCCGCGGTTTTGTGCATCTGATCCAGGATCTCTTTGGTCTACCTGTTCTTTTTCTTCTTGATTTCGATTCTTTAATTCAAAAATTTTTTTTTTTTCATTTGATGGTCTAAAAAAATTCCAGTTTATCTTTCCCTTGATGTTTTTATTGTCACTACGATTTTCAATTTTGTGAAAATTGAAAAGAAGTAATTTGCTTGGTATAATCCACGGCTTTTTTTTGTATACATTAGAAAGTAGCCCAAATTCTGGGAAGAACCAAAGTTCCAGATCCGATATGGAGCGGTTTAGTATTTTTTCATTCATTTTCATCCAATCAAAAAAGTATTTTTTCTGATTGATCGGATTTTTTTCTAAATCTTGATAAAGCATAAGATAAAAAAGATCATTCTTATGAATTTTATTAATTTTTTGGTAATTCTTATTTCCAATTTTAGTATTTTTATTACTGTTACTGCTGGGATCCATTTTGATCCAGGCCTCAATATCCACTTTTTCTCTTAAAAAAAGATTGATGATTTGCCAATCAAAATATTTTCTATCTGTATTTTTTTCCATATACATACTATAACCCTTTCCTCGATAATTTTTTATAGGAATATCCCTCATAAGGAATTTTTTTTTATGTGTGGTATAATTATAAAAAATTCTTTTGTTGTTATTTACTTCTAAAGGGAATCCATAAATAATATATGAGTCTGTGCTTTTTTCATAATTACTAGATTTATATGATAAAAGAGCATATCTACGGTATTTTTCAAAATTATCTTTTTTATTTAGGTTTGGTAGTGAATATACTTCAAAAGAATTTTGTTTTTTGTAATAAAGTAATCGGTCTTTTGAATCCCATTTTGTTAAATCTTTTTTTTGAGTTATACGGCGTTGGTTGATTATATTTCGCCATTTTTGCTGTATTAATCCAGAGCATCTAATTTGAGATAAATTGTATTGATTATGACCTCTTAACCAGTTTTTCCATTGATTCGTTACCGAACTTGGAACTTTTGTCTGTTCTAATTCGGGATCCAATATTCCCTGTGTTCCAAAAGAATCCTTTATGTCTTTTTTAAGACAAAAA